ATAAACATAAAGAACATAAATAAGATAACCCTTTTAAAATATAATATATTATGTGATATAATATGGAATAAATAATATATATATATATATATATATAATTTAACAAATTTTAAAATAAGAATTAAAATATGAAATATTAAAAATAATATAATATTAATGTGTTTTTTACATTATAACACGAATAATATAAAAAATAATATAAAAAATGGAATCGAATACCATATTAAATGCTCCTTTAATTAATATATCCCTTTTTTCTAATAGAAATGGAATAGAATAAGACATAAATTTTTTTCTGTTTTTCGGTTATGAATACGGAATGGCTATGAATGCTACGCAATTTGTCCCACCCGCTCTAGAGATAATAACTACAGCCCAGTTTACTCTTCGTTTTCTAATCTTACATTAACTCGAACTATCTTTTCCTAATCTTATTCAGTTAGTTTTGATTGAAACTTGTTGTCCATTTATATATATGATTTAACATGCCAACTATTAAACAACTTATTAGAAACGCAAGACAGCCAGTCAGAAATGTCTCGAAATCCCCCGCTCTTCGGGGATGTCCTCAGCGCCGAGGAATATGTACTAGGGTGTATGTGTGACTCGTTCAGATTATATTATAATATGGATGGAACAAAAAAGCAAATGAAAGGAAAGAATTTTTCCAGTATTAATGATCATTACCAGTGAATAAGATAAAATGGAAGAACTCCAGTCACTATCTAAAATGAAAAAGATCTATTCATATGAAATTTATGGTTTCCATTGGTGTAAATCCGATTTAAGATGAGAAAAAATTTCCCATTGGTAGCGAACGTTATCCATTAAGCGGGTAATCTTATTTTTAGGGCAAAACAAAAAAATTATGCTCCCATTCTTGCAAGAACGGACTAACAGGGCCAGCTATTTAGCTAACCTTCAAAATTCAATACCGTTACTGTATAAGTGGATCTCATTGTAAAAGACCTATTACTGGATAATTCATGGGTAGAGCCAAAAAGTTTGAACTGTACAAGTTATCAATAACATTCAGTAAATGAAGTAAAGGGCTCCGGTGTATAGAGAGGACCTCACCGTTTAAGAAATAACCATAGAAACGAAGGAACCCACTATTTCTTTATTCATCTATATTTAAGTTGAATTTACATTTCTTTTTTATTTGTTTGATACACCAATACAATTTCTTATTTTTTTTGTCTTGTTTCAAGGCAAAATAAATGTCTAAAAAAAAGAAAAAATCGTGGTCGGGAAGGTTATAGTAGCAAAAGCCATTGGGATTTTTATTTTATACATTGGAAAATTACGTTTTGTTATTAATAGATCGATCAGGAAGGGAAAAAAGAATAACTCAAAGAAAGAAAATCAATTAGTTATTCATCAAAGTTTCATTTATTCAATGACTAGGGTTAGACGAGGATATATAGCTCGGAAACGTAGAAAAAAAAGTTGTTTATCCCTTCAAGGGGCTCATTCAAAACTTACTCGAACTATTGCTCAACAGAAAAGAAGGGCTTTGGTTTCGGCTCAGCGGGATAGAGATAGGAAAAAGAGGGATTTTCGTCGTTTGTGGATCACTCGGATAAACGCAGTAATTCGCAAAAAAGGGCTATACTCTAGTTATAGTTATAGTAAATTTATAAATGATCTGCGCAAGAGACAATCGCTTCTTAATCGTAAAATACTTGCGCAAATAGCTATATTAAATAGGAATTATCTTTATATGATTTGATTTCCAATGAGGTCATAAAAAAAGAAGATTGGAAAGAATCCATCCCCCAAAATTATTTAAATCAAGTTCCCCGGAGAATAAACTCCGGGAGGGTAGAGTAGAAATTAGTCTGATAAAATACAATCCATAAAAAAAATCAAAAAACCTATTAAAAAAAAAATTCCCCGATTTTTTATTATCCTACGACACAGCAATCAAATCTAGATTCTCATATTTTTTAAAACAAACCAGCAACCCATTTTTGAGTTAAGATTAGAATTTGTTTTTGATTCAATTATCAATTGTATAAAGACCTATTTTTTTTCTAAAAAAACCTATTTTTTATTTTCGGTTCTAAATTTATCAGTTCTAGTAGTCGACTTGATTCTTTCAAATTTTTTATTTTTGTTTCTAAATTTATCAGTTCTAGTAGTCGACTTGATTCTTTCAAATTTTTTATTTTTGTTTCTAAATTTATCAGTTCTAGTAGTCGGCTTGATTCTTTCAAATTTTTTGCGATTAGTAATAAAAGGTAACAAAGATAAGATACGAGCTTTTTTTATAGCAAGAGTAATTAATCGTTGTTGTTTCAAGGTCAATCTAGTTACTCGCCTAGATAATATTTTTCCCCGTTCACTAATAAATTCACTAAGTAAATTCGTGTTTCTATAATCAATTCGATCCCCTGGTTGGATCGGGGACAAACGTCTACGAAAAGGTCGCTTGCGTTTAAAAAGGAGTCGCTTAGATTTATTCATAGTTTGTTTAGTTTATTCCTTAATATAAAATATAATATACCGAAAATCCTATTTAAGTTGGACATAAAAAAAAAAATTCGAATTAAGAAATAGGATTTGGTTTGTTTATTTCTATTTTATATATTTATTTCTATATATATATTTTTATTTATATAATTAAAATAAATATATAAAATAGAAATTTGATATTTCTATAATATTTATATAAATATATAATTTATTTATATAAAATAGAACGAAAATAGTTTTGTCCCCTTCCTTGAAAGAATGATAGGCAGACGTTCGGTTCGATCTATTTCTTTATCTCTCCATGAATTGTATGTCTGTAACAATAGGGACAGAATTTTCGCAATTCCAACCGACTAGGCGTATTGTGTCGATTCTTTTGAGTAATATATCTGGAAATGCCCCTTGATTCCTTATTAACACTCTTTCGAACACAACCGGTACATTCCAAAATAACTTTTACTCGGGCATCTTTACCCTCAGCCATCAACCTAACCTCCTTTGGATTTTTGATTCAAGCCACCTTTCTATTATTATTTTCGGCCCGAAGTGAAGAAGAAAGGAAAATCAAAAAATAGAAGTTTATAACTCGAAATACAAATACAATTAGAAAGATTTCGTTGCAATCACAATCAATAGAGTAAATATAGTAAATAAATTTAAGAAATACTCCGTAATCAAAAGGTTTCTAACTATATTTCTAATCACAATATCTCATTTTAATAGCCTGTATGATACCTATTACCCTAGATTCACATTTTCGTTTCCACTCTCCCCCTTTTTTTAGAGATTTTCATTCGAACCGGATCCCAAGTTTTGATGAGGTTGAATCTACTTTTCGTCTTTCTCCCCTCGAATATTCTTATATTATTAAAATAAGGGGGGGATTAATCACAGATAGTTGATTCTATCTCTAATCTTCGTTACCCCCTTACCACGTCAAAAACTAGAATGAAAAAAAGGGGAATGTCAGCGCATCTGGGAAAAAACGATTGATTTCTATTAATAGACCGGCTAAAGCCCCAAACCATAGAGTACTTAGGACCGGTGCCACGGAAAGATATGTTTTTAGATCCCGCATTGAAAATCCTCCTTCGTTTTTTTTCTTTAATGTAATATATAAAAGAAAGGCAATACATATCTAATCTACGATCAGATGCATAGATAGTTTAAAGTTAAAAAAGACTACTTTTGTTTGTACACAAAATCCCTAAGCTAAGTCAAATTAAAATAAATGTACAACGATCCGGTAGATAAAATATTTTTTTTTTTCAGAAAATAGAGTAGCATGCCCCTTCCTGCTGAGCATTCCCGAAAAGTATTTTTTAATTTACGACGGGTTTTTCAGATATATCAAAATATTTTTATTATACCTTATATGATATGAGACCAAAAAGAGGAAATGGCAAGATAAATTATGTATATAGGAAATAGCGATGTGGAAAACAAGACAAGGATTCTTTACAATTACACTATAAAAACCAATTGAATTGAAAGGGATGTAGCGCAGCTTGGTAGCGCGTTTGTTTTGGGTACAAAATGTCACGGGTTCAAATCCCGTCATCCCTACCTAATTACTTTTCCTCTGAGAAGTAAGGAGGAATTTCATTTTAATTAAAATCGATTAAAAACAGAATTTCTCATTTTTTTTATCATACTCTATATGAAGTATATGCATGCAGGATGTAGATGTAGTTTTTTGTTACAAAAAGGTTTCTTTACAGTCTTATCTATTATGATAAGAAAGCGCTCTTAGTTCAGTTCGGTAGAACGTGGGTCTCCAAAACCCGATGTCGTAGGTTCAAATCCTACAGAGCGCGATTCCATTCTTGTTAGGTCGAATCGAATTAATTATCGAATTAGACTGAAATAACTGAGCAGTAATCTAGATTTGACCTCCTACTTTCTCTAATCTACAGGAGGTCAATTAAAAAAATATTTGTTAATTAATCTAATTAATCAAAAGCCCAACTGATCACCACGTCTGTATTGTAAATATGCGGTTACGAATAATCCAGCCAAAGTAATAGGAATTAGACCTAAGACAATTCCAAATAGAAAAACTTCAATCATTTCAATTCCTTTGAAAAAAAAAAAGAAAAAGGTAATATCTATCTCTAAATATTAATCTGAATTGCCCATGAATCTCAATAACCAAAAATTATCAATTGACGCGATAAAGAGCTAAAAAATATATGGAATCCCACATAAAGATTTCTTGAGTTGTTCATTCGATTAACTTCAAATAAGTCCTATCTTACTCAGAACTATAAATAAAACGGAAGTTATAATTAAAGTCAATAGTAAAAAACGCAAAAAATTAATTATCCTAGTTATAGTAGGTATATTAAGCATGAAGGAACTAAATTAAATATGTTCTTTTTTTTTTAATTAAACTAAACTAAATTTGTGTATATCAAGGTACTTGCCTAAGTTTCCATTTTGAAAGATCGGGGGGAGAATAAGTAAAAATATGAATTCTAAAGAAGGAGTTCAATTGAAAGTTTTTGATTTATCAATTATTAACTATTAGATTATAGATTTCACTAACAAAGATAAAGTAAGAGCGGTAGAAAAAAAAAACGAAAAAATGGAAGCAAAAGGGGGAAGAAAAGATAATAAGAAATGGCATCGAAGTATTTATTTTATAATATATATATTTTTCGAATAAGTCAATAAACTCAAATTTATATTGTGATTGTGTTGTGAATCTTTTATTGAATCTTTCTAATTTATCTAACTGATTGTAATTTCAGATAAAACTTGTACCTAGTTGTATTACACAATACAACTTGTATATTTTGTAGATATATATTATTGTTATTATAGAATTATATTTCGAATTTTTTTATATAATATTTTTATATTATTTAATTTTTGAATATTAGTTTTTTATTTTTTTCCATGGGGAGAGATGGCTGAGTGGACGAAAGCGTCGGATTGCTAATCCGTTGTACGATTCATTCGTACCGAGGGTTCGAATCCCTCTCTTTCCGTTTCCATTAATGACTTAATAGTTGATTTATCTTTCGAATTTTTTCAATCTTTTTGATTTTTTCAAAAAAATTACAAATTATATATAATTACAAATATCAAATAGAATTTTTTTCTATTTTTTTTCATCTATTTTTATTTCTAATTTTATAAAATGAAAAATCAAGTAAAGAAACCTCCCTTTATTCTTCGCGTCCAGGATTGCGTCCTGGATCATTAGATAGAAATCCGAAAATGAAGAGAGAAACAAAGAATATCACTACTGTGTAAACAAAGAGTTTGAGAGTAAGCATTACACAATCTCCAAGATTATTATTATTTTTTTTTTTTTGAAAAAAGAGAATAGAGAATCTATTTTTATACCGCATATCCTATTTTGATACCGAAAACCAAAGAAGGTAGTTTTTAGAAATCGAAAAGAATTTTTTTTATACCCACCTGTGGAGGATCACAATAAGGTTTTTCATTCACGGAAAATCAAAATAGTTAGAATGGTAAAAGGAGGCGATCCGAATCGCGGTTATCCAAGAATTCTCATGTTTGAATCAAGAGTTCATACTGTAAGATTTGTCTGATCTTATCAATTATTAGTATTCGCATCATTTTTCTCGAAAAAATCATTCATTTTTCTAGGACAAGATGAAAGATTTCATCGAAAGCTTACAGCAGCTTGCCAAACAAAGGCTAAGAGAAAAAAGAGTACAGGTATGACTGGCATAAAATCTACGATTGGACTCAAAAAATCGTAGGCTTCGGGTAATTTGACTAAGAAAAAACTACTCGAATAAAGGGCAGAATTAAGACAGATCAAACTTAAGATATTAAGCATAACAGACATTTTGTTTTTAAGATAATTGTATTTTGATTGAGTTCTTCATAGAAGGAAAAAAATGAAGAAAATAAAAAAAGAAAGATCAAAAATCCTTCTTTTTTTTTTTTGAACTTACTCACTCAACCAAAAAACTTTCCATTCTCTTTTGAGAATAGAAAAAATTCTACTTTCATACAATATCTTAATGTAATTATATGTAATGATCAATAAATTCAGGATAATTCTATATCTACATGCGTCAAAATACTAACAATAGAATCTAATTTTTTCTTTAGATATTTTGGCTGGAATTGACGAACAATCAATAACAACATTAGTCTTTATTAGTGTCGAATAGAAATCAAAGTGGGGCGTGGCCAAGTGGTAAGGCGTCGGGTTTTGGTCCCGCTATTCGAAGGTTCGAATCCTTCCGTCCCAGAGTAAGGGCATGTGTAATTCTAGTAAATAATTCAAATTGTATTTTTCCGTTTCTAAAGTGTAATATTGGATAGAATTTGATTCTTTCCGCTAATTATTCTAACCAAAATGAATCTTATCTTTTTTTAAATTTCACAAATTCACAAAAAGGGATGATAAGTGTTCAAATGCCGCGCAGATACAACTGAATCTGTTGGGGATTTAGGCAAGATGGGGTTATAGATTACACGAAATTTAATTCCAAAAAAAGGGGGTGTCATATACCCGCCCCTCATATTCATATAGAATAGAAGGAAGTTTGTTATTTTTTTATTCATTCCGGGAAAAGAAATTGTATTTTTCCAATCGATTTTTTCATTTTTATTGTTTTTATTGGATGTAAAACAAATTGGAATTTTTTTTTCATTATTGAAATTGAAAAAAAAAATGAAAAATAACTTAATATAATATATATTCTAAATCTTATGTGCCGACTGTCCTAACTGAACTAATGACTATTCATGATTCTATAACTTAATCAACCGCATAGCGGTTCCAAATTCGAGGAATGTTATGGTAAAACTTCGTTTGAAACGATGTGGTAGAAAGCAACGTGCGACTTGAAGGACATGATCTGTTGTGGATTCTTATATCCACCATTCTATAATCTAATTAAGGGATGCTCTTGACTCGACATCCTTTGTTCTCCTCCACTCGAACCCGCATTTTTTGTTGGGGTGTGATGGAAATAGTACATGATGGAGCTCGAGTAGAAAGTATTGATTCATTTCTTAAGGGGAAAGGGTCTAGGGTTAATGTTAATCAATAAGTTGGAACAACTTCGTAAGTATATCTTTGACAGAGATACCGAAAGGACCCCAATCAGGCAAGTTTCAAATCTTAAAGGAAATTTTGTTGGGATTGATAAAACCTTTTCGATAAAAATTATATATATCGTGTGGGAATCCGCCGTTCATATGATTCTTTGATAGAAAGAAATAACAAAAAGGTATGTTGCTGCCATTTTTGAAAGGATTAAAAATCAACGAAGTAAGGTCTAAACCTAATGATTCAAAACAAAGATAAAAGATTCCGGAACAAGGAAACATCCTTTTATTTTCTATTTTCAATTTGAATTGTCGCACCAATTAACAATTGGATTTGAATCAGAATGCAGAATTCAAATCGATTCTAAATGAGACAAAAAAGGGTATTCGAGACTGCTCAATAAATGAAATGCCAAAGGATTTTTTTTTTGGCTATTTGAAAGTTATTTAACTTGAGTTATGAGTATACAAATGATTTTCTTTTTTTAGGAAAGAAAAAGGACTTAATTCTTCATTTAATTCATTTGATGATTTTATGGACTTTTTTGATTTGCCATTCAAATACAGAACTTCGAATCATTTTTCTCGAGCCGTACGAGGAGAAAACTTCCTATACGTTTCCAAGGGGGGTTGCTGTTGATCTAATCTATCCCAATGAGCCGTCTATCGAATCGTTGCAATTGATGTTCGGTCCAAAAGAGAGGGAAGAGATCTGCGAAAAGTGGGTTTTTATGATCCAATAAGGAATCAAACTTATTTAAACGTTCCTGCTATTCTATATTTTCTTGAAAAAGGTGCTCAACCTACGGAAACCGTTTATGATATTTTAAAGAGGGCAGAGGTTTTTAAAGAATTTTGACTTAATTAAAAGAAGTTCAATTAATGAAATAAAAAAAAAAAGAGAGAATGAGGTTCTAGCTTGGTATAACTTTTTTTATTCTTCCTTTTCTATTCATCTATTTATGTAGATTTTTTATGTAGTGCCAATCCAACACAAGTTTTTTTTGTTATACTTAACTTATATTTTTCTCTTTATATTTCAATTTCATAATTTCTATACTATATTCTATTTATTATTAATTATTATTATTAAATTATGAAATGAAATTTTGTTTCTTTTTACATTGTAATTGTAGTAATTGTATTTTTTATATTGACAAGAGTGTATTGAACAAATATAATTAATTCAATCGTGAAGTAAAAATCAATAAAAAGTGGTATGTCTTCTGCCCAATACATAGGTTTTTTTTACTTTATTCAAGGATTCGTTGAATTTGTTGCGATACAAAATTTGTATTCAAAAAAAAAAAGGGATAATATTTTGTCTAGAAATGCTTTTTATTTTATCTAAAAATTTCTTGTATTGTCATCTGATCTCTTTGTTTTTATGTTCAGAATCAATTAGAAAACTTTGTTTGTTGGATTTATTGCTAATTCAAGATTTTGATTACAGATTACAATCAAAGTTTTTTATTTGAATTTTATTTTGATCCCGATTGTATCTACATAACATATCTATTTTGGGGGTTGCTAACTCAACGGTAGAGTACTCGGCTTTTAAGTGCGGCTAGGATCTTTTACATATTTGGATGAAGCAAGGAATTCGTCTACATCATCGGTAGAGTTTATCAGACCACGACTGATCCTGAAAGGAAATGAATGGAAAAAAGAGCATGTCGTATCAATCGAGAATTCGGATAATATTTCATTCGTACCAAATCGGTACCAAACATTTTTTGAATTGAACGAAATGAATTCGGAAGTTTGGTCGATTGAATAAATGGATCGAGCCCTATGGTTCAAATTCTAGGGAAAGAAAGAGCAACGAGCTTATCTTCGTAATTTGAATGATTACCCGATCTAATTAAACGTTAAAAAAAATTAGTGCCTGATGCGGGAAAGGCTTCTCCCACGAGTGAATTATTTCGTTTTTAGTGAATCCTAACTATTAGATTATCCGTTTTCTATATGGAGATGAATGTGTAGAAGAAACAGTATATTGATAAAGATACCTTTCCAAAATCAAAAGAGCGATTGGGTTGAAAAAATAAAGGATTTCTAACCATCTTGCTTTGTTATCCTATAAAAAAACGAATTAGATGGAAAAAAATAGAGAATCCGTTGATGAATTTTTCTGTCTCCGAGGTACTTATTATTTCAGAATAGAATACCTTGTTTTGACTGTATCGCACTATGTATCATTTGATAATCCAAGAAACCCCCTGCTTTTTTTAGTTTTCGGTCTAATTTTAAATGGAAGAATTCCAAAGATATATAGAACTATATAGGTCTTGGCAACACAACTTTTTCTATCCACTTATCTTTCAGGAATATATTTATGGATTTGCATATGATCATGGTTTAAATAAATCTATTTTGTTGGAAAATGCAAGCCACAAGAAATACAGTTTACTGATTGTAAAACGTTTAATTACCCGAATGTATCAACAGAATCATTTGATTATTTCTGCTAATC